AAAAAAGATAATAAAGATATTAAAGATAATAAATAGTAAATAGAAATATCTAATATAGAAAGAAAAAGAAAGAATATAGGACCTCTCTTGACAGTAATATATGTTATATATGTAAATCCTAGATGTGAAAAGAGTCATAATTAATCTAGAAAAGGGAACAGATATGATATATAAAGAAGAATAGGTGCACAACAAAAAAATACAATAATACAAAGAGTACAATAGAAAGAATTGAAAATTGACTCATTCACTGAGTAAAGGATTGAATTGGATTCAATTAGGTGTACCAACTCAATCGAATGTTAACTCCCATTTCTTTCTTATAAAATTCATTATGGAATTAACTGATCAACTTGCTATCGGATATTTCTTTTCAATTCAGTACTCTTAAAATCAGTACTCTTAAAAAAAAGAATTTCGACATATTTATTATGATTTATGATTATGAGAAACAATCCCATTACTTCTGATCCTGTAGTTTCTACACTTGAAGAACAAAACCAAGGGCGTATCGCTCAAATTATTGGCCCAGTACTGGATGTCATTTTTCCACCGGGCAAGATGCCTAATATTTATAATGCTTTGATAATTAAAGGTCGAGATACTGTCGGTCATCAAATTAATGTAACTTGTGAAGTACAACAATTATTAGGAAATAATCGAGTGAGAGCTGTAGCTATGAGTGCTACAGATGGTCTGATGAGAGGAATGAAAGTGATTGACACGGGAGCTCCTCTAAGTGTTCCAGTCGGGGGAGCTACTCTCGGACGAATTTTCAACGTCCTTGGAGAGCCCGTTGATAATTTAGGTCCTGTCGATACTCGCACAACATCTCCTATTCATAGATCTGCACCCGCCTTCATACAGTTAGATACAAAATTATCAATCTTTGAAACAGGGATTAAAGTTGTGGATCTTTTAGCCCCCTATCGCCGTGGAGGAAAAATCGGACTATTTGGGGGAGCTGGAGTGGGTAAAACAGTACTCATCATGGAATTGATCAACAACATTGCCAAAGCTCATGGAGGCGTATCCGTATTTGGCGGAGTAGGTGAACGTACTCGTGAAGGAAATGATCTCTACATGGAAATGAAAGAATCCGGGGTGATTAATGAAAAAAATATTGCAGAATCCAAAGTGGCTCTAGTCTATGGTCAAATGAATGAACCGCCAGGAGCTCGTATGAGAGTTGGCTTGACTGCCCTAACCATGGCGGAATATTTCCGAGATGTTAATGAGCAAGACGTACTTCTATTCATTGACAATATATTTCGTTTCGTTCAAGCAGGGTCCGAAGTCTCTGCCTTATTAGGTAGAATGCCTTCTGCAGTGGGTTATCAACCTACCCTTAGTACGGAAATGGGTTCTTTGCAAGAAAGAATTACTTCTACCAAGGAAGGATCCATAACATCGATTCAAGCAGTTTATGTACCTGCGGATGATTTGACCGACCCTGCTCCTGCCACGACATTTGCACATTTAGATGCTACTACCGTATTATCAAGAGGATTAGCTGCCAAAGGTATTTATCCAGCAGTAGATCCCTTGGATTCAACGTCAACTATGTTACAACCTCGGATCGTTGGCGGGGAACATTATGAAACTGCGCAAAGGGTTAAGCAAACTTCACAACGTTACAAAGAACTTCAGGACATTATAGCTATCCTTGGGTTGGACGAATTATCCGAAGAAGATCGTTTAACTGTAGCAAGAGCACGCAAAATTGAGCGTTTCTTATCACAACCCTTCTTTGTGGCAGAAGTCTTTACTGGTTCTCCAGGGAAATATGTTGGTCTAGCAGAAACAATTCGGGGGTTTCAATTCATCCTTTCCGGAGAATTAGATGGTCTTCCCGAGCAGGCCTTTTATTTGGTGGGTAACATCGATGAAGCTACCGCGAAAGCTGTGAACTTAGAAGAGGAGAGCAAATTGAAGAAATGACCTTAAATCTTTGTGTACTGACTCCAAATCGAATGATTTGGGATTCTGAAGTGAAAGAGATTATTTTATCTACTAATAGTGGACAAATTGGGGTATTACCAAATCATGCCCCCATTGCCACGGCTGTAGATATAGGTCTTTTGAGAATACGGCTAAAAGATCGATGGTTAACGGTAGCTCTTATGGGCGGTTTTGCTAGAATAAGTAATAATGAGATCACCATTTTAGGAAATGGTGCGGAAATTAGTACTGACATTGATCCACAAGAAGCTCAACAAACTCTTGAAATAGCTGAAGCTAACTTGAGTAAAGCTGAGGGTAAGAGACAAGCAATTGAGGCAAATCTAGCTCTCAGACGAGCTAGGACACGAGTAGAAGCTGTCAAAGTAATTTCCTCTTAAAAGTAATTTCCTCTTAGTAGTATTCAATCAAAATAAAAAGATTTCTTTATTATGTACTACACACTACATCTTGATTCCACAAATTGACCACAATGAAGTCTAATTTGATTAATCTGATGATAGAACATAACGAAAAAAAGAGGATGAGTAGAAAAACTTATTAGATACCATGGAATCCGGTATCTAATAAGTTCTACCTACTATTGGATTTGAACCAATGACTCCCGCCGTATGAAAGCAATACTCTAACCACTGGGTTAAGTAGGTCATTTATCACCACAAAAAGGGTCTCCATCACTTCGATGGATTATAGGTAAAATATGTTTTCTAAGCAATATTAATCTTTTACCAGTAAACATAAACAGATCAGATTTACCAGTAAACATAAACAGATCAGAGAGTTATCATGTGAGATTATGGGATACCCTTCTTGACAAGAAATTGTCTCTATATTAAAATGGTTATGACAAGGGCTATAGCTCAGTTAGGTAGAGCACCTCGTTTACACGTGCGCCAATGTTTTTCAAAGGAGCTCATTATGCAATGACCATAATTGATCTTTTTGAGAAGTCGATGTCTTACTCCGTAGATTCGAGAGAACAAGAGAAAAATAGCCTGACAAATTTGGTTTGATCCGGTTCAAGTGCGAATTCCGGTGCTAAATCAAATAGAACCTGACATTATAAGGTAAATGTTCAGCCCATTCAATGCCAGGCATAATGAGTATAAGGATCTCAAAAGAACCTCTTTTCGTCCTATGAGCTTTGAGGTGTATGAAGTCTCATTATTTGACTCTTGCAGCGGAGCGATAGAGACTGCATTTCATTTAGGTTGATCTAGGCCGAAGGCAGACCTAAATAAAGGTCACCCTTCTTTGAAACACTTTGGTATTGCTCCTAGATCAGGATACAAATAATGAATCAGAGCACATGGAGCCATCTCAATATCTTCTTATCTTCCTCTAAAGAAAACTATGGTGGACTAACTGATTTTTACATCAGTTGATGAAAGAGCCCAATGCAACAAAATGCATGTTGGGTCTTTGAAACAGTTCGAATCATTTCGATAATAATAAGTTTTCTCTGTTTTACCGAGAAAGTCTACGGTTCGAGTCCGTATAGCCCTAATACATTCCATTTTTGTTTTGTATAGAAATTTGAGTATTACTATACTTTTACTATAGTATATTACTAGAATTATTCTAAGATTCTAATAAGATTCTAAGTTAATAGAAAAGTTAATATAAGATAGGGAATTCTTTACTTTGACTTTCTATTTATAAATTGATAAGATCAATATGAAATATAAAATATATAAAAATATATAAAAAATATATATAAGATTATATAAGATAATAAGAAGATAATAAGTTATATAAGATAATAAGTATAAACTAAGTATAAGAATCAGTAGAATAGAAAAGAAAAAGAACTAAGTATAAGAGCATTCTATATTACACATCACATATAGAAAGAGAATTGAAAGGAGAAAAAAAAGAAAAAGAGAAGTGGGATGACATTAGATGAATTTTGAAACAAGGTATGTCCTACAGCAAATAAACTCTCAACTATGCGGATCAAAAATCTTTTCTTGTTTCATCTAAAAAGTTCTATATGATTTTCAAATTCTAATTCAAATGGAATAATTCAACCTATTCCACATTCATAGTTTTATGTTTCTATTTCACGAATATGATATTTTCTGGGCATTCCTAAGAATATGCGTTATTCCTATCTTGACATTTGTCATTTCTGGGATTTTAGGGAAAAAAGTTTACTAGTTATGAATCAGGTAGAGAACCAATGGGGATGCTTGGGTACAATTCCGAATTTGCTATTACATGTTTGCTCTATTTTTTGTTTTTTTTGCTGTTGAAATGGTCTTTCATTATCCATGGACAATGAGCTTTGATGTATTGGGTGTATATGTATTTATAGAAGCTTATAAACTTTCATTCCCAATTGTGGGTTCAGTTTATGCATGACGAAAGGAGCAGTGGAATGGTCTTAGCTGAATATTTAGACAATCAAAAGAAAAGGGAAGGAAAGGATGACATTGAAACATTTCTTAATTTGGTTGAGTTTCCATTACTTAACCAAATAACCCCATTTTAATTATTTCAACTACATCGAATGATCTCTCGAATTGGTCAATACTTTCCAGTTTATGGCCGCTTATCTATGGTACCAGTTGTTTTTTCATTGAATTTTCTTCATTAATAGGCTCGCGATTCGACTTTGATCATTATGGGTTGGTGTCAAGATATAGAACTGTATATCAACAGGAAAATCGATGTTTTACTACTAATCACAAGTTTTACCTTCGACACAGTACTCATACTGGAAATTATAATCAAGAATTACTCTATAAATCACCATCTACTTCAGAGATACCTTTTGGATTTGAAATCTTTTTCAAATCCAATCTTCCTACGAATTTGTGAATCAGGCAGGGTTCCTTTGTACAAAATAAGAAACAGCAGTCAATCATTAAAAATTTCATTGGTCAATGTTAAATATTCATACAAAGAGAAATGTGTGAGAGATGAAGAAGATGCAGGTTCATTTATCTGATTGGCTAGTCAAGCATTAGTTAATTCATGGATCTTTAATTCCCGAGGATTGGAATTCTATTGCTGTCATTTCATATGTATATGGTTACAATTCTTTATGCTCCCAGTGTGTCTATGATACCAGGCGGATTTTTAGCTAGTGTGTATCACCTTACGAAAATACGTTATGGTATAGATAAACCAGAAGAGGTATGCATAAAAGTCTTTGCTCTCAGGAGTAATCCTCAAACCCCGTCAGTTTTCTGGATTTGAAGAAGTGCTGATTTTCAGGAACGGAAATCTTATGATATATTGGTAATTTCTTATAAGAATCATCCTCGCCTTAAACGTATCTTCATGCCTGAAAGTTGGATAGGCTGGCCTTTAAGTAAAGACTCTATTACGTCCAATTTATATGAAATTCAAGATGCTCATTGATTGAAATTGAAACGAAATCTGGATATTAAGTAAAATAAGTAAAAAAGGGGTTTTTTATCATTCAATGAGCATCTTGGTATTCCTCTTCTAGAGGAAAAAAAAAGTAACTGGACTTTCATTCGTATTGCGGAGGGACTAAAATAAAAAAAAAAGAGAGAAAAAAATGAAAAAGAAAGTAAAGAATATCTATTTTGATCCGTCTTAATGAATTAATTTCATTTGTATGAGGTATTAAGAAATATCTATCCGATACATTATTTACGTGTCAGGAACCAGATTTGAACTGGTGACACGAGGATTTTCAGTCCTCTGCTCTACCAACTGAGCTATCCCGACCATTTCCCGTGCATCATCCTAGCGGAGTTATTTTATCTATGTCAATGAAAAGAACTAAAAAAAAATCTTAACAAATTGGCTCTAGCCCCTTAAATTTTGTAAATGTAAAGAAAAAGATATAGACTATGAATGATTCAATAACGGAGATTCCTTGAATATATATCTTAATATCATATTATACAAAACAAATGAGATTGGATTGAAAAAAGATACGAGGATTTATATTCGGATCCATTTGTGAAAGAACAGAGTGAATAAAATGAGAAAGATATTTCATTTTGTTTAAACTGAGTCACTGATAAAAAAAAATGAATAAAGAGGATGAGGATAAATAAAGAGCGAGGAAGTAAAATGGGCTTTTTATTGGGGATAGAGGGACTTGAACCCTCACGATTGAAAAATTCGACGGATTTTCCTCTTACTATAAATTTCATTGTTGTCTGTATTGACATGTAAAATGGGACTCTCTCTTTATTCTCGTCCGATTAAATTTCAAAAGATATATCAAAAATTCTGGAATGAATAATTTGATTATTGAATATTCGAATTCTATTCTTTTTTCAACTTCAATTGGAATTTATTCACAATAACTCTTCAATTTTTCATATATCTTTTTGATCTCTATCATTCTAATGAAATAAAGAATAGAAATATAGGGTTTCTTATAGATCCTTATATCATACTATTATATTATTAGAATTTTCATACTATTATATTATATATTATTATATTATATATTACTCATATATATATTACTCATATTAATAATATAATATGAATCTAATATAATATGAATGAATAGAAAAAAATATGAATAGAAAAAAGAGAAGATTTTTATTTTCATATATAAATTTCAAATTTCATATCTAACTATTCGAAATATTCGAAATATATAGAGATATAGAGATACAGAGATACAGAATAGAATTCGATATAAGATTTGGGTTGTGATTAATCGTTTGCTATGTCAGTATTTGCTATGTCAGTATGTATACGTACGTCTTAGATATATAAGAAGTATCCTTTCTGTCATTTCGATAGAAGTCTTTTAGCTACTAACATAACGTAATCAATTGCATTCGTTAGAACAGCTTCCATTGAGTCTCTGCACCTATCCTCTTTTTATTCTCATTTTTCATCGTTTTTTCTCTCGAAACAAAGATTTGGCTCAGGATTGCCCTTTTTTAGTTCCAGGGTTTCTCTGAATTTGGAAGTTACCACTTAGCAGGTTTCCATACCAAGGCTCAATCCAATCAAGTCCGTAGCGTCTACCAATTTCGCCATATCCCCCTTTCCTTTGAGACAAGGATCCAGCTGTAATTGCATCCACCTCTTTCATTTATCTTGGCACTATTGAATCCTTTAGGTAATGATTCCTATATTTAAAAAGTGTATGCTGTTATTTTCTTTTTTCCTTTATTCTATATTATATCATTTCATCTAGAAACCCTATTTTTTCAATATAAAATGATTTTATCATTGATCTATCCGCAATTCAATATGGATAGATATATACCACATATATATATGCCTTTCCTCCTCCTTCATTTTTACAGTGTAGTTTTGAATAGTGGAACGGTCGATATTCATTCTTATTTTTTTTTCATTTTGAATTCTAATTTCATTGATATTTTCTTTTCATATTTCATATATATAAATATGGAATTGAATTTAGATTTCTATTTAGATATCTAATTTATCTAGATCTAAATAGTTTTCTTTTCTATTTTCTAAATAGAATCTAAAAAATATAACTAATATTTAAGAATAAGAAATAGAAGAAATAATAAAGAAAAGAAAAAAAGAATAAGAATTACTAGGAAATAGCTAAGATCCGATAGTTTCCTATATTCCTATACACTATACACTATTGCTCTTATATCCGCCCGCTTAGCTCAGAGGTTAGAGCATCGCATTTGTAATGCGATGGTCATCGGTTCGATTCCGATAGCCGGCTTTTTTTTATCTATTTTTTGATTTACATGATTGAAAATCTCTACTCTCGCTTTCTCTAAATGTCGGATCACCGATCTATTATGTCATGATAACTTGCAGCTATAGCTATAAAGAAAAAAGTTGACTAGAACAATTAGATCTCTACAGAAGAAATTGGAAAACGTAACCTTCGCTTGAATTTCCTATATATACAAAAAATACGAATATTGATCAAATTTATTTTATTCTGTTTTGTAGGACTTTAGTAAATTGAGTTTTGCTTTGCTGATCCTTTAGTTCAGTCTGATTTTATATTTTTTTGTCAAATAAAAGTGAATCAAAAAGGAGCCTTTCTATGTCTCGTTACCGAGGACCTCGTTTCAAAAAAATACGCCGGCTGGGGGTTTTACCAGGACTAACTAGTAAAAGACCCAGATCCAGAAGTGATCTTCAAACCCAATTGCGCTCTGGAAAAAGATCACAATATCGTATTCGTTTAGAAGAGAAACAGAAATTGCGTTTTCATTATGGTCTGACAGAACGACAATTACTTAAATATGTGCATATTGCTGGAAAAGCCAAAGGGTCAACAGGCCAGGTTTTACTACAACTACTCGAGATGCGTTTGGATAACATCCTTTTTCGATTAGGTATGGCTTCGACCATTCCAGGAGCCAGACAATTAGTTAACCATAGACACATTTTAGTTAATGGTCGTATAGTGGATATACCAAGTTATCGTTGCAAACCCCGAGATATTATTACTACGAAGGATAAAGAAAGATCGAAAACTTTGATTCAAAATTATCTTGTTTCATCCCCCCGCGGGGAATTGCCAAACCATTTGACTATTGACTCCTTACAATATAAAGGATTTGTAAATCAAATAATAGATAGTAAATGGATCGGTCTGAAAATAAATGAGTTGTTGGTCGTAGAATATTATTCCCGTCAGACTTGATTCTAACGAAAAGAAAAAACAAGGTTCATACCAATTTTGACTCCTTTCGCTGAAGTAAATAGAGTACCTCGTACCCTGTCTCATTCACGTATCAAAAAAGGATCGGCAATAGGATTCTTTTGATTTTTTTCTTCTTTTCAATATCAAGACGATATTTCTATTTGTATTTTCGCAGGTATTAATTAGGGATTAATTAGGGATAGATAATGTCTATTAAATAAGGCGTTAAAATAATGATATCAATTCTTATTTTCTTTGATACATTATAGTAGGTAACGTTGATGAATGAAAAGAAACGGAGAGAGAGGGATTCGAACCCTCGGTAAACAAAAGTCTACATAGCAGTTCCAATGCTACGCCTTGAACCACTCGGCCATCTCTCCTACAGAATGTTATTCTTGACCAAAATCCGAATGAATAGCGAGTCCTTCATCTTAATTATCTGAATTGTAGTACATGTATGACCGCCTGATGTGATGGTTCCATAAAAAAAATTTCTTTTTCAATTTCATATTTATCAACAACAACTTCTTTCATCAGCTAACCCATGTAATTCATGAATCGTCCGATGAATCTTTTTATCTCAACTATTTAAATTGTATGGTGTGGCACATACACGTTATGCAAACAAAAAGGATGGTTACATTATTTGAATTTGATTGAATGATTATTCTATTTTTTTCCTTTTTGGATCATAACCAAATCAAAAATTCTCGAGTTCTAAAAATACATAGAAAACTTGGTTATTCAACTTAGATGAAATAGTAATAGTTATCGGTATACTGGTATACTACGAAATTGGAATGAAATCTAATCTGATTCAACTATTTCATTTCATCTTTGTCCAAAAAAGAGACACCACATTTTTTCCAATAAGTCTGTTTTTATGTTATTTTGTACTGTACAATTCCTTTTTTTGTGGGATCGTTTTCCCCGAAAGGGGATGAGAAGAATTATAGAATGAATTGCTAATTATGCCTAGATCTCGAATAAATGGAAATTTTATTGATAAGACCTCTTCAATTGTAGCCAATATTTTATTACGAATAATTCCGACAACTTCAGGAGAAAAAAAGGCATTTACCTATTACAGAGATGGTGCGATTTGATTTTTTCTTGTTTTTTTTACCCCTCAGTTTTACGAGAAAAAGAACGTAGTTAGGAATAGAAAAAAAACAAATAAGTGAAATAAACCTACGCTTGGTGAAGGTGAAGTTTAGAGATAGAGCAATTCCTTCTGTCGTGTATCCTCGATTGATGCAGCCTTAGATGCTTCAATTATCAATTTTAGTATTGAGCGAAAGGTTACATCTATAGGTTCTGTATTGGAGGTCAATACTACTTCATTTAGTACCAATAGGTGGCATCGGGGAAAAAGCACTACACCTAGGAATCAACAACATAAAAACTTTGTTATAAAGAACCCTTTTCCTTATC